ACTGAAAAAAGACATACAGCCTTGGCAAGAACGTCGTTCCGCGGAATATATGACTCATGCCCCCCTAGGTTCTTTAAATTCCGTGGGTGGCGTAGCTACAGAGATCAATGCAGTCAATTATGTCTCTCCTAGAAGTTGGTTAGCTACCTCTCATTTTGTTTTAGGATTCTTCCTATTTGTAGGTCATTTATGGCACGCGGGAAGAGCTCGCGCAGCTGCAGCAGGATTTGAAAAAGGAATTGATCGGGATTTTGAACCTGTTCTTTCCATGACTCCTCTTAATTAAGACATGAGATCCAATACGTGAAGCAGGACTCACTTTGATTTCACCATCCATATTGAGTTGGGCGGAGCAGGTCATATTGAAAAAGTATTTCCTTTTCCTTTCTTTTCAACTCATTTCTATCGAATCTTTTTTTCGGGCTCGGCTACGTGGTGGTATAGCCGAGCCATTACTTTTTAATTAAAAAATAAATTTAGCTAACCAAAACCAATAAAATAAACAAACTCATTCGTCGAGCAAAAGGAGAGAGAGGGATTCGAACCCTCGATAGTTCTTTGTTTCGAACTATACCGGTTTTCAAGACCGGAGCTATCAACCACTCAGCCATCTCTCCAAAAGAGAATTTCGATTTTATCTTTATTCCACCGAATAGACCATCAACATATGAGTTGCTACCATTACTATCTTCAGTGAAGATATCCGATGTGAATCTATAGGTCTATTTTTCTATCTGTATATATCTCTATCTATATATAGATAGATAGATGCATGATCCAGCATGCCCTTTTGTGAATTGTGAAGTAAAAAAAAAAATACCCGCGATCCATGCCAGAAAAAAGGGGAGTGATAATAATTCATATAAAATCAATGGATTCATGGTAAAACCCCCCCATGATGCATTTTTTTTTTACAATTTTTTTTGTTATTTTTGTCGATAAAGGGATCAAATGGTCTAGTTCTTTTGTTGGTAAATTGGAGGATTCGAAACATGACTATTGCTTTCCAATTGGCTGTTTTTGCATTAATTGCTACTTCATCAATTTTACTGATTAGTGTACCCGTTGTATTTGCTTCTCCTGATGGTTGGTCGAGTAACAAAAATGTTATATTTTCCGGTACATCATTATGGATTGGATTAGTCTTTCTAGTGGGTATTCTTAATTCTCTCATCTCTTGAACCCATTTGTTTTCTAGTTCTAGGTATAAAATGGAAATGACCCCTCCCCCCCGAATTTTTTCGGATTGTGAGACGCATTAAAATGTAATAGAAGCCCCAAAAATAAAATGCAAATAAAGAAAACTAGAAAATGAAATGATAGGGAGGGGTCCAGTCCAACTTTATTGGAAAAATCTTTTCTATTGTTCTATTGTAAATGTAAAATAAATGTAAAATAAAATATATAATAATAATATAAATAATAATATAATATTTATATAATAATAATATATATTATAATAATATAAATAAATAATTATAATAATATAAATAAATAATAATATAATAATATAAATAATAATATAATATTTATTATTTCTATCGAATATTTATATATAAAATTGATATAATTGATATATAAATATTCGATTCTATATTATATAGAATCAAGATATAGAATCCTAATCTATAATAATCTAGAATCATATAATCATATAAATAATAATATAAAAAATAAGAAAATCACATAATATATATATATATCATATATAATATAAAATATATATACAATATAAATAGTATAAAGATATATATAAAATAAAGATATATATATAGAATTTGAATTCCAATTTAATTTTAAAATTTTTTTTATATTTTTTTGTTATTTCGAATTACCCCTAACAGAGAGTATTGGACCTAGTTCTACACAAGTATAATCCATATATTGCGTATCAATAACGATAAAAAATGCGGATATAGTCGAATGGTAAAATTTCTCTTTGCCAAGGAGAAGACGCGGGTTCAATTCCCGCTATCCGCCCCCCCTTTTTTTATTTTTTTTTTTATTTATTTTTAATAATAACTAATAATAACTTATAGTAACTAATAATAACTTATAGTAAAACTTATAGTAAAATAATAACTAATAATAACTTATAGTAAAACTTATAGTAAAACTTATAGTAATTAGTAATGAATTTCGAATTAAAAAAAATCAAACCTCAATTTTTTTGTCAAAAAATTTTGCGGAGACGGGATTTGAACCCGTGACCTCAAGGTTATGAGCCTTGCGAGCTACCAAGCTGCTCTACCCCGCGATAAAGCGCAGAATTGAAAACTAATAAACAAACAAGGATTGAATGCGCCCCTCTACCATATCTGTACAAATAGAATAACCCATTTATACAGAATGGTAAAGGGACCTTCCTATGATCGATGATCATAGAAATGAATAGAAAAATGACGAGAAATTTTTATCCTTACCAACTTGATCTTGTTGTACCGGGCAACAAACATGCATGAACCATTTCACGAAGTATGTGTCCAGATAATCCAAAGTC